AATAAGATGCCTGAATTAAAGGGCTATTTTGATAGAATAGATCATGTAATTATATTACTCTTATTATATTTTTTAGAATTAAACTAATCTATTGAAATCAAAATTCAATGTGCAACATACACCAAAATATAGAAAGATAAGCTAAAATATAAGCTTTTAGGTTCATACCCTGAATATAGAAAAAAATTCTTCTTTCTAATAATTAAAATTTCAACAAAAATATTAATAATAATTACTTTAATTATTTCAACCTTAATTGTAATTAGATCAGAAAATTGATTTAGAATATGAATAGGATTAGAAATTAATATAATATCATTCATTCCTATAATAGAAAATAACAAAAACTATTTATCATCAGAATCAAAAATAATATATTTTTTAATTCAAAGTTTAAGATCAATAATTTTTATTTTCATAATTATCATAAATCCATTAATTATAATCAAAGAAGAATTAGTAAATAATATAATAATAAATATTATTTCCATAAGAATAATAATAAAAATAGGTATAGCACCAGTTCATATATGATTTATTAATATCATAAATAAAATAAGATGAAATAATTGTTTAATTATTATAACATGACAAAAAATAGCACCAATATTTATTTTAAGAAATACAATTAACAACTCCATAATTATCAATAGATGAGCAATTTTAAGAGCAATAACTGGAGCAATTGGAGGTATTAATCAAACTTCAATTAAAAAAATCATAGCATTTTCATCTGTAAACCATATAAGATGAATAATTATATGTATAAAATATGATGGAGAAATATGAATTAAATATTTAATTATTTATTCATTAATAATTATTCTATTAATTGAAGTATTTTCAAAAAAATCAATTAATTATATTAATCAAATTAATACAAATATAAAAACACAAATAGAAAAAATAAATATATTAATTATAATACTAAGATTGGGGGGTCTACCCCCATTCATTGGTTTTATACCAAAGTGAATAGTAATTCAATCTCTAATTAGAACAAATTCAATATTAACAATTTTTATTTTAATAATATCATCAATAATTACACTTTTTTATTATATACGTATAGTAAGACCAATAATTATAAATAAAAGAATAATAAATAAATGAAATAATAAAAATATTAATATAAAAATAAACTATATATACAGATTTATTATAAATATAATATTACCAATTACAATAATAATTAATATATTATAAAACCTTAAGTTAAAAAAACTATTAACCTTCAAAGTTAAATATATACAATTAATAGTATAGGTTTTAGTAAAATACTACTTTAGAATTGCAGTCTAATATCATTTATTGACTATAAAACCTGATAAAGGAATAAAAAATTCTTATATAAATTTACAATTTACAACTTAACACATCAGACACTTTATCAAAAATTGAATAAATGAATATTTTCAACAAATCATAAAGACATTGGGACATTATACTTTATATTGGGTATATGATCAGGAATAATCGGTATATCAATAAGATGAATTATCCGGATTGAATTAGGCCAACCAGGATCATTTATTGGTAATGACCAAATCTATAATGTTATTGTAACAGCCCATGCATTTATTATAATTTTCTTCATAGTTATACCAATTATAATTGGGGGTTTTGGAAATTGACTAGTACCTCTAATAATTGGAGCCCCCGATATAGCATTTCCCCGTATAAATAATATAAGATTCTGGCTTTTACCACCATCAATCACATTATTATTAATAAGTAGAATGGTTGGCACAGGAGCAGGAACTGGATGAACAGTTTATCCTCCTTTATCAAGAAATGTAGCCCATAGAGGTGAATCAGTTGATTTAGCTATTTTTTCATTACATTTAGCCGGAGTCTCTTCAATTTTAGGGGCCGTAAACTTCATTTCAACAATCATTAATATACGAACATCAGGAATAACAAGTGAAAAAATTCCACTATTCGTATGATCAGTTGGAATTACTGCATTATTATTATTGTTATCATTACCAGTTCTAGCTGGAGCCATTACTATATTATTAACGGACCGTAATTTAAATACATCATTTTTTGACCCAGCCGGTGGGGGGGATCCAGTACTATATCAACATTTATTTTGATTCTTTGGTCACCCAGAAGTATATATTTTAATTCTACCAGGATTTGGGATTATTTCACATATTATTAGACAAGAAAGAGGAAAAAATAATGCATTTGGATCAACAGGTATAATTTATGCCATAATTGCAATTGGGTTATTAGGATTTATTGTATGAGCTCATCACATATTTACAGTTGGTATAGACGTTGATACACGAGCATATTTCACATCAGCAACTATAATTATTGCAATTCCAACTGGAATTAAAATTTTTAGTTGATTAGCAACTATTCATGGATCAATAATTAATTATTCCCCATCAACATTATGAACACTAGGATTCGTATTCTTATTTACTATTGGAGGATTAACCGGAATTGTTTTAGCTAATTCTTCAATTGATATTATTTTACACGACACATACTATGTTGTAGCCCACTTCCATTATGTTTTATCTATAGGAGCCGTATTCGCTATTATAGCAGGATTTATTCAATGATATCCTTTATTTACTGGGATAACAATAAATCCCAAATGATTAAAAACACAATTTTTTACTATATTTATTGGAGTAAATACTACTTTCTTCCCACAACATTTTTTAGGATTAAGTGGGATACCACGACGATATTCTGATTACCCAGATATGTATATATCATGAAATATTATCTCATCAATCGGTTCTACAATTTCAATTCTAGGTACTATGATATTTATTTTCATTATATGAGAAAGAATAATTGCTAAACGAAAAATTATATTTATTTTAAATTTAAATTCAAGAATTGAATGACTACAAAATTACCCACCAGCTGAACATTCATATAACGAAATACCTATTGCTTTTAAGTTCTAATGTGGCAGAAAATATGCGATGAATTTAAGATTCATACATAAAGAAATATCTTTCTTTAGAAATCGCTAAATGATCACAAATTAATATACAAGAAGCTAATTCACCTTTAATAGAACAATTAATCTTTTTCCATGACAATACCATAATTATTTTAATTATAATCACAACAATAATTGCATGAATCATAATTAAAATACTTTTTAATAAAAAAATCAACCGATTCATAATAGAAAATCAAATGATTGAAATTATTTGAACAATTTTACCAACAGTAATTCTAATTATAATTGCATTACCATCACTACGAATTTTATACATAATAGATGAAACAAAAAATCCCACTATTACTATTAAAGCAATTGGTCATCAATGGTATTGAAGCTATGAATACTCTGATTTTAAAAACATTGAATTTGAATCATATATGAAACCAACCAACGAAATTATAAAAAATGAATTTCGATTATTAGAAACAGATAATCGAATTGTATTACCTATTAATAATCAAATTCGAATTTTAGTGACCGCAACTGACGTCTTACATTCATGAACTATTCCATCAATAGGAATTAAAATTGATGCTATCCCAGGACGATTAAATCAAGGTTCAATATGAATTAATCGTCCTGGATTAATATTTGGACAATGTTCTGAGATTTGTGGGGTAAACCATAGTTTTATACCTATCACTATCGAAAGTGTAACTACTAAAAAATTCATCGAATGATTAAAAAATAATTCATTAAGTGGCTGAAAGTTAAGCAATGGTCTCTTAAACCAATTTATAGTAATTAACAAATACTCTTAATGGAAAAATTAGTTTATATAAAACATAAGCTTGTCAAGCTTAAAAAATTAAAAATAATATTTTTCTATACCACAAATAGCACCTATATCCTGATTATCACTTATAATTATATTTATTTTAGCAATTATAATAGTAAATATTCTAATATACTTTAACAAGAATTATATAACAAAAAGAGAAAATAATATAAAAAGTATTAAAAAAATAAATTGAAAATGATAACAAACTTATTTTCAACATTTGACCCTTCTACATCAATAAGATATTCAATAAACTGAATTAGAACCTTTATAATTATAATTATATTCCCATATTCATATTGAATAATAAAATCACGATATTCAAAAATAATTAGATTAATTTATATAACATTACATCAAGAATTTAAAATTCTTTTAGTAAAAAGTCAAGGATTAACCCTTATAATATCATCATTATTTATATTTATTATGATTAATAATTTAATAGGATTATTACCATATATTTTTACAAGATCTAGACATTTAATCTTTTCATTAACCTTATCTATCCCAATATGAATATCAATTATATTATTTGGATGAATTAAAAAAACACAAAGTATATTTAGACATTTAATTCCAGTAGGAACACCAGGTATATTAATACCATTTATAGTATGTATTGAAACAATTAGAAATATTATTCGACCAGGATCACTGGCCGTTCGATTAAGAGCCAATATAATTGCAGGACACTTACTCATAAGATTATTAGGAAATAATACAACAAGAAGAGAAATAGCTACAATCATTGTTATTATAATAATAACAATCCAAATTATATTAATATTATTTGAGACAGCCGTAGCTATCATTCAAGCTTATGTATTTTCAATTCTAACAACATTATATTCTAGAGAAGTAAATTATGAAAAAACAAAATCACCCATTTCATTTAGTTGACCCTAGACCTTGACCCTTAACTGGGTCTATTGGAGCAATAACACTTACTTCAGGAATAGTTATATGATTTCATATAAAAAATCCAATATTAATAATAATAGGAATTATAATCTTAATTATAACCATAATTCAATGATGACGAGATATTGTACGAGAAGGTACATATCAAGGTAAGCACACTATTATAGTTACTAATGGATTAAAATGAGGAATAATTTTATTTATTATTTCAGAAGTATTTTTTTTTATTTCATTTTTTTGAAGATTCTTTCACAGAAGATTAGCACCCACAATTGAAATTGGAATAACATGACCACCAAAAGGAATTAAAACTTTTAATCCTATAGATATTCCACTTCTTAATACAACAATTCTATTAACAAGAGGAATAACTATTACATGAGCTCATCACAGAATTATAAATATAAATCACAGACAGACAGTAAAAGGATTATTTTTAACTGTAATTCTAGGTATTTATTTCACAATTTTACAAGCATATGAGTATATAGAATCACCATTTACTATTAGAGATTCAGTGTATGGGTCATGTTTTTTTATAAGAACTGGATTTCATGGAATCCATGTAATCATCGGGACAACATTTTTATTAATTTGTTTAATTCGTACAATAAAATTTCATTTCTCGAGAAAACACCATTTTGGGTTCGAAGCAGCAGCTTGATATTGACATTTTGTTGATGTAGTATGACTATTTTTATATATTTCTATTTATTGATGAGGTAGTTATTTTTTTAGTATATAAAAGTATATATAACTTCCAATTATAAGGTCTTAAATTAAGAAAAAATAATTATAAAAATTATATTATCAATTTCAATAACTATAATAATCAGATTATTATTAATAACAATTTGTTCAATAATTTCAAAAAAAAGAAAAAATAACCGTGAAAAAATAACACCATTTGAATGTGGATTTGATCCAAAAAGATCATCACGAATGCCATTCTCGATACAATTTTTCATAATTGCCATGATTTTTTTAATTTTTGATGTAGAGATTATTATCATTTTACCAACAATTAAAATAATTCAAATAACTGAACTAAGAACATGATTTTTTACTACAACAACATTCATTATTATACTTATAGTAGGATTATATCATGAATGAAAAAACGGAATCTTAGAATGAAGAAATTAAGGGGATATAGTTAAAATATAACATTTAATTTGCAATTATAAATTATTATATATAAATAATTTTCCTCAAAGCAAAGAAGTAAAAAATTACAATTAGTTTCGACCTAAATATAGAGTATTGGACTCCATGCTTTTAACTAAAACCAAAATAGAGGTATTTCACTGTTAATGAAATTAATGATATAAAAATCTAGTTAAAAGAGAAAGTTGTAACTAAAAGAAGCCGCTAACTATCTTTTAAAGCGGTTAAATTCCGTTTTTCTCTTATTTTATATAGTTTAAAATAAAACACTTTATTTTCAGTAAAGAAAAGAATTAATATATTCTATAAATATTCAAAAAGTAGAAACTTATATTGATATCTTCAATATCACGCTTTAAATTTAAGCTATTTGAATTAAAAAACAATAAATATAAAAATAAATAAAAAAAAAGACATCATATAAATCTTAATATTATTATAATAAAAAAGATGTATTAATTTTCTCAAAACTACTACGTAAAAAAAAGATAGTTTTGAGAAAACAAACTCAACCCAACCTAATTCAAGGTTCCTATGAAGGATAAAAGAATAATTTAAGAAGGTTTTTCTTAAAAAATAAGTTCTAAATGATGGTATAAATCATATTCTCGATAAAAAATAAGACAAATTATAATTTCTAATAAAATTAGAAATAAAAAAATAATAAAAAATAGATAGTTCATAACCTAAAAAAAATCCTATAAAAATTATAATTAAAGACATTAATTTTATTAAAGGTGAAAGAACTAAAAAAACTGGAGTAGAATAAATTAACCATCTAATAATTCTCCCTCTTATAATAGACATTATAACTAAAAAAATTATAGAAATATTTATAAACTTATCTTCCATATAATTTTGGCAAACATAAGCACTTGAATAAACAATTATAGTATAATATACTAAACGCATAGTATAAGAAACTGTTAAACCTACTGAAATATATATAATAAAATAAATAAAATAATTTGAACCACTAAAAGATGAAATTTCCAAAATTAAATCCTTAGAATAAAAACCCGATAAATAAGGGAATCCACATAAAGATAAATTAGAAATACAAAAACAAGTCACAGTAAAAGGAAGTTGATTAGAAATGCCCCCTATAAAACGAATATCTTGTGTATCATTCATAACATGAATAATTAATCCAGCACACAAAAATAATAATGCTTTAAAAAAAGCATGAGTTAATAAATGAAAATATGAAATATGGGGATATCCCATAAATAAAATAGTCATTATTAAACCTAGCTGACTTAATGTAGAAAGAGCAATAATCTTTTTTAAATCAAACTCAAAATTAGCACCTAAACCAGATATAAACATAGTTATTATAGAAAAAATCAAAAAATAATTACAATTAAATATGTATAAAAAATCTCTAAAACGAATTAAAATATAAACTCCTGCAGTAACTAAAGTAGAAGAGTGAACTAGAGCTGAAACTGGTGTTGGTGCAGCCATGGCAGCAGGCAACCATGAAGAAAAAGGGATTTGTGCTCTTTTAGTGAAAGCAGCTAAAACTAAAAGAATAACTAAATAAAAAGACCATCTATTAAAAATATTTAAATAATAAAAAAAATGTCAACTACCATAATTTATTATTCAAGCAATTGATAATAAAATAGCAACATCACCAATACGATTAGTTAAAATAGTTAATATACCAGCCGAATAAGATTTATAATTTTGAAAATAAATTACTAAACAATAGGAAACAAGACCTAAACCATCTCAACCAATTAAAATACTAATTATATTAGGTCTTATAATTATTATAAATATAGATATGATAAATATAAGAACTAAATATAAAAATCGAATATTATTTAAATCATTAATTATATAAGAATGACTATATAGAATTACCATAGATGAAATAAAAAAAACACAACCACAAAAAAATATAGAAATTCAATCAAAAATTAAAGTAAAAGTAAATAATATACTATTAATTCTAATAAATTCCCAATCTAATAGATAAACTAAATCAAAATAAAGAAAATAAAAACCAAATAAAATTATTATTAACCCAAACATAAATAAAAAAAATGATCTTAATATATATAATGAAATATTTTTCATAAGTTTGAAATAAATTTATACCTATAACACCACAAATTATTATTCTATTTAAACTATTCAAACATAATCAAACTAAAAAAATATCAATTTTTAAAATTAAAAAATTTAATGGAAATAAGTGAAAAAATAATAATATGTATTCACGAACATTAACGGAATAAAAACCCTTTAATCCAGAATATAAAGAGCCATGTTGAGTATTAGAATATAAATAAATTCTATAACAACATCTTAAAAAAGAACCAAAAAATAAAAAAATAAAAGTATAACTTCTTCATCTTATAAGAGAATTAATAATTATAATTTCACCTAACAAATTTAAAGAAGGGGGTCTAGCCATATTATTAGCACATAATAAAAATCAAAAAAATGATAAAGAAGGTATTAAAGTAATTAAACCCTTATTAAAATAAAAACTTCGACTATTAGAACGATCATAAAGAATATTTGCCAAACAAAATAAACCTGAAGAACAAAAACCATGTCCAACTATTAAAATTAGAGAACCTAATAAACCCAAATTATTTAAAGTAAAAATACCACAAATAACTAAAGCTATGTGTCTAACTGAAGAATAAGCAATTAAAGATTTAATATCAACTTGAAATAAGCAAATAAAACCAATTATCATCATACTAAATAATCTTAAACTAATAAAAAAAGTATTATTTATAAAATAAATGCCCTTTAAAAAAGAAAAAACACGTATCAAACCATAACCACCTAATTTTAAAAGAACACCAGCCAAAATTATTGAACCTGAAATTGGAGCTTCTACATGAGCCTTAGGGAGTCAAAAATGGAAAAAAATTATAGGTATCTTAATTAAAAAAGCTAAAATTAAACCTAAATATAAATAAAAGTTATAGTTAATTACAATTAATCTATAACATATAGTAAAAACATTGTCATAAATAAAAAAGATTGATAATAATAAAGGTAAAGAACCAAATAAAGTATAAAATAATAAATAAAACCCAGAAGAGAGACGTTCAGGTTGATAGCCCCAACCAAAAATTAATAATAAAGTAGGAATTAATCTTGATTCAAAAAATAAATAAAATATAAAAATATTAGAAGTTGAAAAAGATAAAATCAAAAAAAACAATAAAAAAATCAAAACTAATATAAAATTTGATGAACTAAGGTCACATGAAACCTTATATCTAGATATAATTATTAAAATCAAAATTCAAAAAGTTAAATAAATTAAAGTAGAAGAGAGAATATCTATTATAAAACCGTAACTTAAAGAAGAAAAAATTAAAGATATTCTATTAATATTAATAAAAAGAAAGAAAAATAAAAAAATAGAACAAATTAAAATTATTCAATTTTTTAAAAAAGATAATGGGATTAAAAAGAAAATTATAAAAAATATTTTTATCATATAGAACCCGAAAGATTTATTAAATTATCATTACCATGACAACGAATTATTGAAATTAAAATAGATAAACCTAAAACACCTTCACAAACTGAAAAAGTTAAAAAAATAATAATGAAATAATATTCTCTTAAGTAACAATTTAAAAAAATAAAAAAAGAAAAAAAGATTACAACTACCAAATATTCTAAGATTAATAAAGTGAGTAATAAATGTTTTCGTAAAGAACATAAAACTACTATACCGCAAATAAATATGTATCATAAAATAAAAATATTTATAAAAATAAGTTTTAATAGTTTAAAAAAAATAATGATCTTGTAAATCATAGATAGTTAATATACTTTAAAACTTCAGCGAAGAAAAATAAATCTCATCTTTAATCCCCAAAATTAATATTTTAAATAAAATATTCGCTGAATATGAAAATAATTTATACAATAATTATTATTTTATCAACTATTATAATAGGATTATCTCACCCTTTAAGTATAGGATTTAATTTAATCCTATTAACAATTTTATTATCTACAACCATAAACTTAATTATAAAATATTCTTGATATTCATATATTTTAGTATTAGTTATACTTGGAGGTATATTAGTTCTATTTATATATATAGCAAGAATTGCTTCAAACGAAATTATAAAATTCTCAGTTAAAATAATTATAATATCATTTATAGTTATAATCATTATAATATTAATTATAAAAAATGATATAAATATAAATATAAATACAATTATTTCAGTTATTGAAAATCAACAAAATATATCCATAATAAAACTATTTAATAGAAAAAGATCAATTATTACAGTTATACTAGCTATATATTTATTAATTACTATAATTTATGTAATTTTTATCACCAATGTATTTGAAGGGCCTATACGAAAAAAGAATTATGAAAAAACCAATTCGTAAAAATCACCCATTAATTAGAATTATAAACTCATCTTTATTTGATTTACCTACACCCTCATCTATTTCAATTTGATGAAACTTTGGATCATTACTAGGAATATGTTTAATTATTCAAATCTTAACAGGTTTATTCTTAGCAATACACTACACCGCTGACATTAATATCGCATTTGATAGAGTTATACATATTTGTCGTGATGTAAATAGAGGTTGATTATTACGAAATATACACGCCAATGGGGCATCAATATTTTTTATTTGTTTATACCTACATATTGGACGAGGTATATATTATGGATCATATAAATTAATTTTAACATGAACAGTTGGTGTAGCTATATTATTCATTATTATAGCTACAGCCTTTTTAGGATATGTTCTACCATGAGGACAAATATCCTTTTGAGGAGCAACAGTAATTACCAATCTTATATCAGCAATTCCATATTTAGGTAACGAAGTAGTAAAATGATTGTGAGGAGGATTTTCAATTGATAATGCTACATTAACCCGATTTTTCACATTACATTTTTTATTACCATTTGTACTAGCAGCTTTAACTATAATCCATTTATTATTTTTACACCAAACCGGATCAAATAACCCAACAGGTATTAATAGAAAATATGACAAAATACCATTTAATCCTTATTTTTCTATTAAAGATATTATAGGAATAATTATCGCGATTTATTTATTTTTATTAATAAATCTATTAGAACCACGATTATTAGGAGATCCAGAAAATTTCATCCCAGCTAACCCATTAGTTACTCCTATTCATATTCAACCTGAATGATATTTTTTATTTGCATACGCAATTTTACGATCTATTCCAAATAAATTAGGAGGTGTAGTAGCAATAATTTTATCTATTTTAATAATTATAGTAATTCCATTAACTTATAAAAGAAAGTTTCAAAGTAATATATTCTATCCAATAAATCAAATTATATTTTGATCATTATTAACTGTAGTTATTTTATTAACATGAATTGGAGCACGACCAGCCGAAGAACCTTTTATTACTAAAGGACAAGTTATTACAACAATATACTTTTTATATTTTATATTAAATCCAATAATTTTAAAATTATGAGATAAGCTAACAGAATAGTTGACTAAGCTTTAGAAAAGCATATATTTTGAAAATATAAGATAGTAGTTAAATTCTTCTATCAACTTAACTTACCAAAATGATTATAAAAACTCAAATATAAATATAATAAAACCTATATAAAAAATGAAATAATTTAAAGAAATAGGTAAAAAAACCCTTCAAGTTAAATATATTAGTTTATCATAACGAAAACGTGGTAAAGTGCCACGAACTCAAATAACTAAAAAAATAATAAAAACCATCTTTAAATAAAAAATAAATGAATTTAAATCACAACCTAAAAAGAAAATAGAAGTTAATAAACTCATAAAAATAATATTTATATATTCCGATAAGAAAATAAAAGCAAAACCCCCACTTCTATATTCAACATTAAATCCAGAAACTAATTCAGACTCACCTTCAGCAAAATCAAAAGGAGATCGATTAACTTCAGCTAAAAAAGAACTAACTCAACAAAAAAATAAAGGAATAGAAAAAAATAAAAATCAAATATGATTTTGATAGAAAGAAAAACATATTAAATCAAAATCATATAAAAAAATAATTAAACACAAAAGAATTATAGATATTCTTACTTCATAAGAAATAGTCTGAGCTATAGAACGTAAAGATCCTAAAAGAGAATAATTAGAGTTAGAAGATCAACCACATATTAAAACACCATATACCCCCAAACTGGTACAACATAAAAAATATAAAAAACCTAAATTAAAAGTATAAACATTAACTAAAAAAGGAAAAAGTAATCAAAGTCTAAAAGATAATATTAGTATAAAAACAGGAGAAAAATAATAAACTAAAAAATTAGATATATATAAATATCTTTGCTCCCTAAAAAATAGTTTTAAACCATCACTAAAAGGTTGAAGTAAGCCTATAAAACCAACTTTATTTGGGCCTTTACGTAACTGAATATAACCTAGAACTTTTCGTTCTAATAAAGTAACAAAAGCTACAGAAATAAGAATTATAATTAATAAAAACAAAAAAATAACTAAAAATATTACTATTTGTGAAAAAATCACATAAATAAATTCTAAATTTATAGCACTAATCTGCCAAAATAGTTAATTTTATTAAAAAATAATAATATTATTAATGTGAATGGTCCTTTCGTACTAAAACACAAAAAGTAAGGATAGAAACCGACCTGGCTCACGCCGGTCTGAACTCAAATCATGTAAGAATTTAATGGTCGAACAGACCAAGAAAATGAAATTTTGCACCCATCTCTTATCTTAATTCAACATCGAGGTCGCAAACTTATTCATCGATAAGAACTCTCCAAATAAATTACGCTGTTATCCCTAAGGTAAGTTAATATTATAATCAAAAATTTTGGATCAAAAAAACATAAATTAATGAAAAAAATAATTAAAAGTTAATTTAATTTTAATATCACCCCAATAAAACTAATTCTTCTAAAAAAATAGTTTAAAATCAAAAAGTATAATTTTATAAAATTAGTAAACTTCTATAGGGTCTTCTCGTCCTATAAAAAAATTTTAGCTTTTTAACTAAAAAATTAAGTTCAAAAAAATAATTAAAAGAAAGTTTATTTTTCATCAAACCATTCATACTAGCCTTCAATTAAAAGACAAATGATTATGCTACCTTCGTACAGTTAAAATACCGCAGCCTTTAAATATTATTAATCAATGGGCAGGTACGACCTTATATAAAAATCAAAAGGACATGTTTTTGTTAAACAGGTGAAAATAAAAATTGCCGAATTCCTATTAATTAATTAACAAAATTACTAATTTTATCATTATTACTTTTTATATAAAATTAATAAAAACATTTTAATAATAAACTAAAATAATAAAAATCATAATTAAAGAAAAATAATTATAACAAAATAAATTAAAAGAAATTTCCAATCCTAAAAATAATCTTAAAAAATATATTTTTAATAAAGATGTAAAGCTTATCCCTAACAACCTTTTTTTAATAAATTCAAAAAAATTAAATTTTAAAAAACAATATTAAAAATGAATTAAATTCAATTATTAAAAAACTAGATATCATTTTAAATGAAAAGTATATAACCTCTAAAATAAAATTATAAATAACTATAAAACGATAATTAACATTTTATTCTAAATCTTAAAATTTCGAGAAAACAAAATAATTTATTTATTTAAATAAACCCTGATGCAAAAGGTACTTTAAACAAAAAATACTTTATTTATATAAATAAAAAACCTTTACAGTACAAAAAAAATATTATATTAATTCTTAAAAATACTAAAAATAAAAATATTTTTATTAAAAATATAAAACAATTATAAATAAAAATAAATAATAATCAAATTTTGTTGAATTGCACAACACAACTTATTAATGTAAATAATAAAATCACTAAATGATAAAATTTGAAATATCCAGACCCACCTTCCGGTAGGACTACTTTGTTACGACTTATCCCAACTCAATAATGGGAGTGACGGGCGATGTGTACATTAATTAGAACTAAAATCAAAATTATTATTTTATAAAAATTACATCTAAATCCAATTTCAAAACAAAATAAAAAATGCTTTTCCAAAAATAAATTTAATGTAATCCATCTCTACTTTTATATAGCTACATCTTGACCTAACATTAAATTAATAAAATTTTAAGAAAATATTCTTTTAAAACATTCAATGACAGCGATATATAAGCAAAATAAAAGTAAAATCAATCGTGGATTATCAATTACAGGACAGATTCCTCTAGAAAGATTAAATAACCGCCAAATTCTTTTAATTTTAAGAACATAACTATTAATATTAAAATAAATTTACAATCAAAATAATAGGGTATCTAATCCTAGTTTTTTAATGATTTTCATATATCAATCTAAAACCAATAATAAATTATTAAATAAAAATTTCACCTTGAGATTTAAATTTAAATTATAAATAAATAAATATTAATATTTAATCAAGAAAATTCAATTTAACTAATTGTATAACCGCGACGGCTGGCACAATTTTTGTCAGTTAAATAATAAAACCCTGGTTTTAACTTTTTATAAAATCCAAAATTAAACACTGAATAATAAACCTTTTAGAAAAACTTACATATAATAAAGTTCATAAATTAAATTTTAAAGAAAGAATCAAACTTTTATTAAAAATCAAGAATAAGATCGAAGGAACCAATGAGTTGTCGTCCCTCCCTCCTAACTATCCCCATTAACATCCCATTCTATTATCCCCAAGTGGCCCCCACTAATAAATACGTACTCCCCTATAAACATTTATTGAACTATACTCTTTCATACCTATATAACTCATATCTCTTAACTACTAACAACTATTACCTCCTCATAAATACTTATATAATCAGAATCCTTCTATGTCCGTGGGATAAGATACAACCTTCATTACACCATATTAACTTTTAACCTTTATATGAACATCACTCTCCGATTTCCCTGAAATCCTATATATACTACATACTATCGAAACAACCTCTTTGACTATAACTAAAACCCATCTCTTCCATATATATAAACCTTACACAACATAAATACTTATATACCTCTATTTCTTATTACTCTCTCTACAACTTCTTTTTTTCCAACCATCGTTTACCTTGCTCTCAATACCTAATTATATACCTATAGACTATAACCTCACATAGACCATTCATTTCTACTTGGAGTACAGAAACCTTACTAACCCATGAGTATTCACATGTATTATATACTACTATCCCTTTCTTTGTTTTCCTTTAAATAATGGTATGTCCTTCCTTTCCCTCTTAAAAATAACAATGTTTTAATATATAACAAATCTCTTTATTTATATAAAAACTTTAAATGACAGGTACGTAAATAAATGGGCGTTAAGGAGTTTTGTCTTATATTAAAATAGTGTACAGTTCCTATTAATAATAAAATTATTTTT